CGAAAACCCCATAACCATACTTAGCAATAAAACACTAACAAAAGCCCACATACGACGAATATTTTTTGTTGCTGTCGGAACAAATAGAAGTCCAAATCCTATTGACATAGTAACTGGAAGTGGAAGAAAGAGTATTATATACGCATATTGATATGTATGTTCCATAAAAAAAGAAATTCTAATTTTTCTCTTATTTTATATTTTTAAAATATTAAATTTAGTTGTTTTCGATTCACCGATTATTGCAAGGGAACAATAATAAAAAAAAAAAAATTACAATTGGTTGGCAAAGCAAATAATATGATCAAATAACTAATAAAATATTACTGCTCAGTTATTAACTTTAACTAAAGTAAAGATACTTAATTAAGATACAAAATATGAAATTTTGAATCATACTACTAGTATACTAAATTAAGTAAAGAAAAAAGTTACACCAAAACAGTATTTGATATTTGATTCGAATATGGATCATATTGGCCATTAATAACTCGACTCAAAAAAATGAAAAAAAAAAAACGAGTTATTCTAGTTAATTTATTTGAAATGTGACTCATTATGGAATTTTATTAATTGGCTTCAAATCTAATAAGTCAAACTTTTGTTTATTGGAAATTCTAAGATCCGGGGAATGTTTTGTTTAACTACTTTAGTATTAACCAAGTATTAACCAGTGTTAATACGATATGTTATATGATATACATGTATATATTTATATAGTTATATGGAATTTTTCTATGATTTATTATCATATATTTGTATGTTATGAAATGTTTTGTGAAAATGAAAAAAAAAACTAAAATAAAACTATTATTGGTGCAATAAGTATAGATAAAAAGAAAGAACAATCTATTTTTTTTTGAACAATACATGTCTTTCACATAGAACAATAAAAATTAGTAACTTTTTTTTTTATGGCGGTTCCAAAAAAACGTACTTCTATATCAAAAAAACGTATTCGTAGAAATATTTGGAAGAAAAGGGGGTATTTAGCTGCAATAAAAGCTTTTTCTTTAGCTAAATCGGTTTCCACTAGGCATTCAAAAAGTTTTTTTGTGCAACAAAAAAATAATAAAGCCCTGGAATAATTTGAATACACACGACACGCAAAAATTGGAACTTTTTAAGATGAATGATTCACATTAACTAATCTATTGAACTCTTGCATATTAGTTAATAATAACTGTTGCGGTATGTGGAATACCAATTCTTTTGTCTTTTGTCTATAGTAATTCTTCTGTCTATAGACAGAAGAATTACTATAGACAAAAGAATTAGCAATAGACAGATGCTACGGGGCTCTAACTATTATTTTTTCTTTTCATTAGAGTATATTTAATTCATGAGATGGTTGTTTTTTTCCTATCAATTGTACTTTTTTCAATAGAAAAATCCAATAAATTGGAAAAAGTACAATTGTAATAGAGATTTAAATTCTTTTGTTATATGCCTAGCCCCAAAACCTAATTGATTTGAGAAATATGTTATCATAAATGTAAAATTATTTACACAATAAGGAATAGTAATATTTAATAATACTAAGTAAGGTATCGAAATTGTTAGAAAAATTTCTTGATTTAATGATGAAATTGTGATACATATGAAATAGTAGGTATAGTTATTTGATTTTTTTCGTTACTAAAATCCATTTTTTTTTTCCTCCATGAAAAAAAATCATCAAAAAAAGATAGAAAAAAGATAATTCCATTCTGAGTTCTATATCTCATATGAGAACAAAACTATCCAGTTCTAACTGTTACGGAAAAACTTTATAGGACGTGAAAATTGATTGTTAAAACTGAACCCTATGACGATAGATCATTGATTGAGCATTCAAATAAAATATATATGTCTAATTTAGACTAGACACGAGTATTTATTCATCGATCCATGTTGAATCGTCGAATCTCGACGATTCAACATGAATCGACTATTATTATTTCAAGTAAGCCAAGCCGCCATGGTGAAATCGGTAGACACGCTGCTCTTAGGAAGCAGTGCTAGAGCATCTCGGTTCGAGTCCGAGTGGCGGCATCCCATAAAAGGGCAGAATAGATTCATTCTATAATATATTTAATTCCTGATTTCCATTTAGCAATGGGACCTTTTTTATGATATTTGTGACTTTAGAACATATATTAACTCATATCTCTTTTTCGATCATTTCAATTGTGATTACGATTCATTTGATGACTTTATTAATCCACAAAATTGCAGGATTATGTGATTCGTCGGAAAAAGGGATAATATCCACTTTTTTCTCTATAACAGGATTATTAATTACTCGGTGGATTTATTCGGGGCATTTCCCGTTAAGTAATTTATACGAATCATTAATCTTCCTTTCGTGGAGTTTCTCCATTATTCATATGATTCCCTATCTTAGGAATCATAAAAATGATTTAAGCGTAATAACTGTACCAAGTGTTATTTTTACTCAAGGCTTCGTCACGTCGTGTCTTTCAACTGAAATGCGGCAATCTGCAATATTAGTACCTGCTCTAAAATCTCAATGGTTAATAATGCACGTAAGTATGATGTTATTGAGCTACGCAACTCTTTTATGCGGATCATTATTATCAGTCGCTCTTTTAGTTATTACATTTCGAAAAAACATGGATATTTTTTGTAAAAGGAAAAATTTCTTAATTAAGTCATTTTTCTTTGCTGAGACCGAATATTTGAATAAAAAAAGAAGTGTTTTTAAAAACACCTCTTTTCTTTCATTTCGAAATTATTACAAATATCAATTGACTCAGCGTTTGGATTATTGGACTTATCGTATCATTAGTTTAGGGTTCATTTTTTTAACCATGGGCATACTTTCGGGAGCAGTATGGGCTAATGAGGCATGGGGATCCTATTGGAATTGGGACCCCAAAGAAACTTGGGCATTTATTACTTGGACCATATTCGCGATTTATTCGCATATTAGAATAAATATAAATTTTCAAGGTACCAATCCAGCACTTGTAGCTTCTATAGGATTTCTTATAATTTGGATATGCTATTTTGGGATCAATCTTTTAGGAATAGGTCTACATAGTTATGGTTCATTCACATTACCATCTAATTGAATAAATTACATAAACATAAAAAAAAAGAATACAAAGGAATACAAAGGAATACATAAGATAAGAATATCGGGCCATATATAATGAAAGTTTGTGCGAGTTTTGGAGAACCACTTCCATAGTTCTCCAAAACTCGAGATGTATCTAACTACAATTTTCATTCACTTTTTTTCCATTGTACGGGGAATCAAAAATAGTAAATGAAAATCACAGAATTATAATACTTTCTCATTAATGAAAACTATCTATGAAAATAATTAGATAAGATACCTTCTATCTTATCAACTGATAGTGAGAAAACGCAATCCGGATAAATACCAATACCTATTACGGGTAAAAAGATACAGATCGAAACAAATAGTTCTCGCGGTCCAGAATCTACAAAAAAGGAGTTTGGGACATTGAATAACTTGTATCCATAGAACATCTGACGTGACATAGACAATAAATAAATAGGAGTTAATATCATTCCAATTGCCATTACAAAAGTAATTAGGATTTTTGGCATTAAAAGATATTTTGGACTGGTAATTATCCCCAAAAATACTACTAATTCGGCAACAAAACCACTCATTCCCGGCAATGCAAGAGAAGCCATCGAGAAACTACTAAACATAGTAAATATTTTTGGCATTGGAAGAGATATCCCACCCATTTCGTCTAGATAAACAAAACGTATTCTATCACAACTCGTTCCCGACAAGAAAAAAAGTGCAGCACCAATAAATCCATGAGAGAGTATTTGTAGAATAGCCCCATTAAGTCCTGTGTCGGTTATAGAACCAATTCCTATAATTATGAAACCCATGTGAGATACGGAAGAGCAGGCTATTCTCTTTTTTAAATTGCGTTGACCGAAAGAGGTTGAAGCTGCATAGATTATTTGTATCGTTCCAACTATCACCAACCAGGGAGAAAATAGAGAATGAGCGTGAGGTAATAATTCCATATTAATTCGAATCAATCCATATGCTCCCATTTTTAATAAGATTCCAGCTAGAAGCATACATGTACTGTAATGTGCTTCTCCATGGGTATCTGGTAACCATGTATGCAGGGGTATAATCGGCGATTTGACAGCATAAGCAATAAGGAAACCAAAATAGAATATTATTTCCAATGCCACAGGATATGATTGATTAGCTAATCTTTCAAAATCTAATGTTGGTTCATTGGAACCATATAAACCCATACCTAGAACTCCTATTAAGAGAAAAACAGAACCCCCTGCAGTGTACAAAATAAACTTTGTAGCCGAATACAAACGTTTCTTTCCCCCCCACATAGATAGAAGTAAGTAAACAGGAATTAATTCTAACTCCCACATGATGAAAAAAAGTAAAAGGTCCCGAGAAGAAAATAATCCTATTTGACCGCTATACATTACTAACATCAGTAAATAGAACAATCGCGAATTTCGAGTAACTGGCCAAGCCGCTAAAGTTGCCAAAGTAGTGATAAATCCTGTTAGTAAAATGGGTCCTATGGAAAGTCCGTCGATTCCCAGTCTCCAGTGAAAATCAAAAATATTTATACATTTCAAATCCTCCTCCAATTGGATCAATTGATCATCCAATTGGAAATGATAACAGAATACATAGGTTGTTAGGAGGAGTTCCGTTAAACAAATACAAGTAGTATACCATCGAAAGACCTTATTCCCCTTATGGGGGAGAAAAAAAATTGAAGAAGCTGCAAATATTGGCAAAACGACAATTATTGTTAACCAAGGAAAATAACTCGTGATAAAGACAAGATACGCTTTGCCCAGAAAAACCCGTGCTCGGAATAATATATTTTATCGAGTACGGGTTTTTGTCGGTAAAAAGGAATCAAATGATTCAAGTGGAGTTTTTTGTAACGTATCAATAAGATAGACCCATGCTCCGAGTTGTTTCATGCCATAAATAAACACGGACACTCAAAAAATTTGTTGGGCAAGCAGATTCACATCTCTTACAACCTACACAGTCCTCGGTTCTTGGCGCAGAAGCAATTTGTTTAGCTTTACATCCATTCCAAGGTATCATTTCCAATACATCTGTGGGACAGGCTCGTACACATTGAGTACACCCTATACATGTATCATAAATTTTTACTGAATGCGACATTGGGTCTACAAATTCCAGTTTTGAACATAAAACTTTTCGATCTGGTCTGGTAAAATCCATAGTAAATGAATCATATATTTATATTATATTATAAACACCAGACGAATCAGTGGTTTATCAAATTTTATTAATCCATCTTTAGATGGATTAATATTTCTAAATCTGTTCATAAGAAAGGGCTAAGAAATTCTGACTTTCCACAAACGTGGTCATAGCACATGCGAATTCAAATTGGTCAATCAGATCAATATGAATATATTATATAGATAAATTCTAAATTATATAATAAATATTATATATATGTCTTTCTTTGTCTTTATTTATATGATTATTTATGATTATTGCTACTAATTATTCAACAAGTTGGATTGATTGATACGAGTTGATTTTCTGTTACGGTAGATCGACGAAACAATAGCTAGACCAATAGCTGCTTCAGCAGCTGCAACAGCTATAACAAAGATTGAGAAAATGTCTCCTTTTAATTGTCGACTATCAAATAAATCAGAAAATGTTACGAGATTCATATTAACCGAATTTAGTATAAGATCAAGACACATAAGTGCTCTAACCATGTTTCGACTTGTGATCAATCCATAGATACCGATAGAAAATAAATATACACTCAAAACTAGTACATGTTCGAACATCATTGACTAATTCCTCATAAAATTTCAATATGAACAACAATTCAACTGATTCACTTGACTAAAATAGAACAATTACAAAAGAAAAGAAGGTATTGGCAATAGAGTTAACGAAAACCTTTCTATTTTTTATTTGATTTAGAATTTGAAATTCTAAGTATTTATTATTGACGAGCCATAGTAATTGCACCTATTAAAGAAATTAAAAGAATTATCGAAATAAGTTCAAACGGAAGATAAAAATTTGTTGATAAATGAATCCCAATTTGTTGAACATTACTTATTAGGTCCTGTTCTATAATTTGGTTTGATCTTGTAGTCCAAATAATCCCGTACCATGATGTATCTGGGATAGTAGTAATTAGTGAAAAAAAAATACTTGTACAAACCACTGAAGTGACCCCATCCCCAACGGTCCAAAGATGGGAATCATTAGAATATTCTGAACCACTTATGAACATTACAGCAAATATAATTAAGACATTTATGGCTCCCACATAAATAAGGAGCTGCGCAGCAGCTACAAAATAGGAGTTTGATGAAATATAGAATAAGGATATACAAAAAAGAACCCATCCCAATGAAAAGGCAGAATAAATTAGATTGTTAAGTAATACTACTCCCAAACCCCCTAATATAAGAACTGATCCCAGAAATATTACAAGAATATCATGTATTGGTCCAAGTAAATCCATTATGTATAAAATAAGAGATAAATAAGTCGAAATATTTCATGACCTTACTGAATGATTCAGAAAAAGGGTTACTCTATTTTTTCTTGTATATGAAATGTTTCTAATTGAATTTAATCTTATTCCTATTTTTATTCGAAAAAGAGTAATTCAAATTGTTTATTTCGAAATAAATTATGAGGAAAATTTATTTTCAGCTTAAATCAAACAATAATTCTCAATACTAAATGGTTATATTATAGTTAGTATTAATAGTTACTAATCAACCAAAATGAAAAAAAAAGGTTCTATATTAAAACAAAATCTTAGTAATTGGTAATCGTTCTCGAATCAAGTAGTTTATTCTTGTCTATTTTGATTTGAGTCCAATTCAGAACTGTTTGAATTGTGTAATCCCCAATTACTGACATCGGTAACCGTCCCAAAGCAATTTGATTATAATTCAACTCGTGACGATCATAAGTGGAAAGTTCATATTCTTCAGTCATTGATAAACAGTTTGTTGGGCAATACTCGACACAGTTACCACAAAATATACAGAATCCAAAATCAATACTGTAATTAAGCAATTGTTTTTTTTTTATATTTTTTTCTAATCTCCAATCAACAACGGGTAGATCTATTGGACATACACGAACACATACTTCACAAGCAATACATTTATCAAATTCAAAGTGAATTCGACCACGGAATCGCTCTGATGCGATTGATTTTTCATAAGGATATTGAATAGTTACAGGTAAACGATTTGTGTGAGATAGGGTAATTATAAAACTTTGACCAATGTACCTTGCAGCTCGTATTGTTTGTTGACCGTAATTTATGAACCCAGTCACCATAGGGAACATATTGTAGATATCCATGAATAAAGTGATGTTTCTTTTTCTTGTTTGAGAAAGGTTAGGAATCTAGAATATCGTTATCATATTCTATTATTTATAGTGAAACAAGTTGAAAAGAAGTTGTCAATAATAGATTACCTAAAGAGATAGGTAAAAGAAATTTCCATCCAAGATTTAATAGCTGGTCCATTCTCATCCTAGGTAAAGTCCATCTTGTTGTGATAGAAATGAACAGAAACAAATAAGCTTTAACTAATGTAATAAAGATACCAATTGTCATTCCAAAGACTACAACCATTTTCTTTTTTACGAAAAGCTCGGGAATGAATATGTATGGAATAAAGAAATTCCACCCACCTAAGTAAAGAACTGTTACAAATAATGAAGAAACTAATAAATTTAGGTAGGAAGCAACGTAAAATAAACCGTATTTGATACCTGAATATTCGGTTTGATAACCTGCTACTAATTCCTCTTCTGCTTCTGGTAAATCAAAAGGTAATCTCTCACATTCTGCTAGAGAAGAAATTAGAAAAACTATAAATCCTATAGGTTGACGCCATAGATTCCACCCCCCAAAACCATATTTTGACTGCGCCTCAACTATATCAACTGTACTTAAACTGTTAGATAATCATAGTCGATAATAGCATCACTGTTCCTATCGCTATTCCAAAACCGTACATGAGACCTCAGCTTCATACGGCTCCTCTATGGTTACAAATAAATGTAAGGACCGATTCAGTATTATCAACATCTTTGTAGGTAAATAGAAGAATAAAGATACATCACATAATCCCAAATTAGACCAATGAAATTCCGTCTGCTAGAATAAGAAAAAAGCACTTCCGAATTGATCTCATTCTCATCCTTTAGAATTCAAATTTATCCTTGTTTCAGTAATAACTTAATCCTTTATTTAATAAAATACTTGTTATGTCAATAGATATTAAAGAATTAGAGACTAGTTCATTTCATGAATCATGATAAGAATTCCATATGTATGGATAGAAGAAAAAAAAAATTTTTTTTTTTCATTTTTCTTATTATATCTATATATATATATTTTTATTGTCTGTATTATTGTATGTATTCCATTTCTTTTGTTCCTGTTCTTCTTTCTGAGAAGAAGCTACTTCGAAAAAAGGATTAATTCGTTCTTGATAGTCATTCCCTTAATCAGTGAATAGGAGCATACTCTAGATCGGAATTGTGAGGGAGTACTGCTTGATCATTTCTACCAACTTAAAGCCCTTCTTATGATTCTTTTTATGTGGAAATACCTCTTTTTTCCTACCTAAGACTATCTCCATTACTAATCTTTTGTGTACCTTAGTGTTTCTAACCGTCCACTAATTTTTGATTGATCCCAGGTATGGTAATACATACAAGACAGTAGTGGAAACTCCATACAGTTGATCTTTTGCGCCCGCTTCAAGATATGATAACTAATCAAAGAATCTAATCTTGGGGTAAACTGTTTACACTGCTTATCTTATGTTTACTTCCATTTTATTCTTGTACATAGGGAATGAGATTTTGTCTTCTTACTGCGAATTTAGAAGCTGTTTTCTTTCACTCATATAACTATCTGGTTTAACTCATCAATCCGAATGATAAATAAAAAGGGGAATATCTATTCAATACGTTCAAGCTCTTTTCTTTATTTCGAGTAGAGAAGGGAAAAGTTCATGTTCCAACGAATCACACGTAGAGATATTGATAACACACATAGAGTTAATGGTATTTCATAACTAATAGATTGAGCAGCAGCCCGTAGACCACCCGAAAAGGAATATTTATTATTCGAGCCATATCCTGACATAAGAAGCCCAATAGGGGCAATACTTGAAATGGCGATCCATAAAAAAACACCGATACTGAGATCGGCTAAAACAAGACGATACCCGAAGGGCATTACTAAATAACTTAGTAGAATCGATATAACCGCTAGAGACGGTCCAATACTAAACAAACGAATATTACCTCTAGATGGGAAAAGGTCCTCTTTAAAAAGTAGTTTGGTCCCATCTGCTATAGCTTGAAGAATTCCCAATGGACCAGCATATTCAGGTCCAATACGTTGTTGTATCGCTGCGGATATTTCTCTTTCTAACCACACAATTACTAGTACCCCTATTATGATTCCTAATATAAGGGACAAAATGGGGATAAACAGCGATATGAGTCCATAGACTTCTTTTACGGATTCCGAACTAGAAAAAGAATTGATAGCTTGCACTTCTGTCATATCAATTATCATTTCAACGATCAACTTCTCCCATAATGATATCTATACTACCTAGTATCGTCATGATATCAGCCAATTTCATTCTTTTAACTAATTGGGGAAGAATTTGCAAATTGATGAAACCGGGTGGACGAATTTTCCATCTCCAAGGGAAAACACTATTATCTCCTATCATATAAATTCCTAATTCTCCTTTTGGGGCTTCTACTCTCATATAAAGTTCTTGTTTGGACAATTCAAAATTGGGTGAAGGTTTTTTACTAATGAATCCATATTCCAAATCATTCCATTCAGAATTTGTTGCTCCATCAAAATCAAAGCGTCGGACTTCCAAATTCTCATAGGGCCCCCCTGGAATCCCTTCTATAGCCTGTTGAATAATTTTTATGGATTCCGTCATTTCACCTATTCGTACTAAATAACGAGCTAATGAATCTCCTTCTTTTTGCCATTGGACTTCCCAATCGAATTCATTGTAACACTCATAATGATCAACTTTACGAAGATCCCATGGTATTCCAGAAGCTCGTAACATTGGTCCTGATAAGCCCCAATTTATTGCTTCCTCCCCACCAATAATGCCCACTCCTTCAACTCGGTCCAAAAAAATGGGATTCCGCGTAATAAGTTTTTCATATTCAGCAACTCTGGTTAAAAAATAATCGCAGAAATCCAAACATTTATCTATCCATCCATGAGGTAGATCAGCAGCTACTCCTCCGATACGGAAATAATTATGCATCATTCGCATACCTGTAGAAGCTTCGAATAAATCATATAGTAATTCCCTCTCTCTGAAAATATAGAAAAAGGGAGTCTGTGCACCAATATCCGCCATAAAAGGTCCAAGCCATAACAAATGAGAAGCTATACGACTCAGTTCCAGCATAATTACTCTTATATAACTCGCTCTTTGAGGTACTTGAACATTTCCCAACTGTTCTGGCGCATTTACCGTTATTGCCTCTGTGAACATAGTAGCTAAATAATCCCAACGTGTTACATAAGGCAGATATTGTATAATTGTTCGGTTTTCCGCTATTTTTTCCATTCCTCTGTGTAAATAGCCCAATATGGGTTCACAGTCAATAACATCTTCACCCTCGAGAGTAACGATCAGTCGAAGAACACCATGCATTGATGGGTGGTGAGGACCCATATTGACTATCATCAGACCCTTTCTTGTATCCGGTACAGTCATATTTTTTCTTCCCCGATTCATTATTTCCTAAATTTCTCAAAACAAGGTTCATTAAAAGGAAAAATCTCATAACTAATAAAAAATGCAAAACGAATCTTGAAATTTTGAAATTAATGAATTTTAGGTTCCCGAATATCCAACTGACCAATTAATTTCTTATAACGTACTCTATTTTTCTTTAACAAATAAGTCAGCAGTCGTTGACGTTTTCCCAGAATTTTTCGTAGACCTCTTTGCGATAAAAAATCTTTTTTGTGCAATTCTAAATGGGAAGTAAGTCTACGTATCTTATTGGTGAAACTGAATACTTGAAATTCAACAGATCCCTTGTTTTCCTCTTTTTCTTCTTGTGGAATAACTGAGATGAATGAATTTTTGATCATAAATTTTTTTTTCATCTTTTTCTTTCTTTTTTGTGGATTTTACCGATCGGGAAAAATAATAAATTATTATGCCAGTCATTTTTATCTGGTAGAGACAAAAATTTGGATTTATTCATAGTAAAAAAAAAATATTCTGCGGATTTCCTCCTAGATCCAGTTGAATGGATATGAATACGCTATTAAATCTAGTATCATGTACTAGAATGTAACAGGATATATGTATATCTTTTTTGGCTTTTATCTACTAGATATCTCGCATATTATCTGATTAGGTAGGAAATATATCATTAGATAATTCTGAATCGCGGATACATATGTATCCTTGACATACTGAATCGACTGCCATTATTGGTATCAAACCAATAACGATTCATACAAGCTAAATCTTCTAATCGGTAATTGGGCCAAAGAAATAATTTGAATTTAGTGAATTTATTTGTATCTGTATTAAGATGCTTATTCAAAAATTGTCTGTAGTTTTTTATCTTGTTTTCATTGCAAAATGCTGGATTTCTATCCACAACATTCCAATTACAGGAATTGAAACAAATTAGAATTCTTAATTCTCTACGACGTCTAGGAGATAGAATATTTTCAGGAACAAAAAAATCATAATGATTTTTGTCTCCATTCGCAAGCATATTGTTATATCGTCCAATGTATCTATCGAAACTTTTCTTATCAACATATCTTTTTTTTAGATATTTTCCATTAGTTTGGTTCTTATTGATCAATGAAATACCTATGGTTTGATATATAATCAATTTTACACCCCTTTCTAGAAATAGACGAATTGGTTCGATAATCAATATTCCTTTTTTTATTAGTTCTGTAAGAGCTAGATCCTTTTGAATCAGCATCACATCCAGACACATCTCTCCTCTTTGAATCGAGGATATAACAATTTCCTTTGTATTTATTAGTCTAAGTAGGAGACAATATACCTTGATATTATCGATCATTCTTTGATTCAAGGAGTCATCCCATCTTAATTGAAAAAGTAAATATTTTTTCAAGAAAAAATAGAGTTCTGCTTCCTTATTGCTTTTGGATTGTTTTTTCTTTTTATGTTTTTTAATTTCTGATTTCGTGTGATTCTCTTCAACATCTTTTTTTTTTTGTTTTCGTAGATCTGATCTAAGATCTCCTTGGCCTTGTTGTTCATTTTTTTCTTGGTTGGAATTTTCAAATTCAAGATATTCTTTTTGATTAGATGATATATGAGGATTCTTTTTTTGATCTAAGTTAATGTTGTTAGATTGACTAATATTTTCATAGAAATAAAAATTCAAAAAAAGTAATTGAATTGGTATGATCTGTGGTTTAATTTTATACGCATTAAAAAGTAGCCAAAATTCTGGGAAGAACCAAGGTTCTGGATTTGATATCTTATGATATAATCTTTCTTCGTTCATTCCTATCCAATCAAAAACAAAAAGTTTTTTTTTTGCAAGTTTTTGATAATTATTAGTTTCAGTCTTAAGATTTTTATTAATCTTGGTGTCGATATGCGCATTGATCCAAGCTTCAATATCAATATTCTTTCTAATAGGAAAACAAAGAATTCTAGAATCAAAATATTTTCTATTCATATTTTGATCCATATCAACAATATATCCTTCCTCTAGGTAATCATTAATAACTATAGTTATTAATATATAATATGATTCGGCTTTCATTGTATATAAATTATATGAAATTTCTTGGTTCCCATTTACTTGTAATGTAGATTCATAAATATATGAGTCCTCTCTATTCCCATAATTCATATATTCATGTGATAAAAGATCATATCTGTAGTGTTTTTTCAATTTTTCTTTTTGACTCGTTAATGAATCCACTGCATCATAATTATGATTTTGTTTCATGTAATGAATTAATTGGTCTTTTTCTTTTTTATATGAATCCAATTTTATTGAGTCTTTATCTTTATTTTGAATTATATAATGTTTATTGACTTTATTTCCCCATTTTTGGGGTACTAATCGAAACCATTTCGTCTGAGATAATTTGTATTGATAATGATCCCTTAACCAGTTTTTCCATTCATTTATTTCAGACTTATGAATTTTCTTGTACCTTGATTTGGTATCAAATATTCCTTGTGTCATACAATAATTTTTAATTGTATCCCTAAGAAATGGATAAGTCCTATCATAGTGAAGTACGGATCTCAAGTGATACTTGTTAAATAATTGGGTTTGTGATAATATGTAAAATACATATGCTTGAGACAAGGAGGATAAGTTGTAATAAATATTTGAATTATTACTAATATTAGTAATAAGAGTAGTACTATTAATAGTATTAGAAAAGGACTTTTTTAGAGTCGAAATGAAGTTCATTGTATTTTGATTTGTTTCATCGTTGTAAATGGTGGATTTATTCAAATTTTTTTTTTTTGATTCAAAGAAAAGTTGTATATTGATACTGAAAATATTAATGGTACATAGGAAGATATTTATGTATATTTTTTCGATGAAAGATTTCATAAAAGAATCTGATTTACGTAATAATCGAATGTATTGTCTTTTGAGTATCTGAAAAATCTTTTTACGCGATTCCAATCTTTTACCATCACAAATTATAGCTATTTTTTTATTGTCTTTTGTGATTTGTTCTATTTGATTCCTTGTTGTGAGTGTCCTATCGGCAAGATCTTTCATTTTTTTTTCTATGAGTGAATAATTTGTCCAATTCATAGATCGAATTTGAATACTCGATTCACGAGTAATCTTATTAGGAGTTTTGTCATTTTTTTTCTTTTCATGTGGTTCATATACTTTCACTTTACTCAATTTAAATAAGAAAATTGGGTTTATTTTTTCAAATTCTTTCATTATTTGTTTTCGAATTAGAACTATTGGGAGGATCCATCCCGTTTTTTCTTTCCTAACTTTCAGAAACCCTTTTTTTCTTTCTTTGAAAACTCTTAAAACTCGAAAAAATTTCTTTTTGACTTTTCTCATTTTTTTTTCGAGTTCCTTATAAATAGGTTCAAAAAAAGAAGATTGTTTTCGGGGAGAACCGAAGGGAAGCTCTGCTTCCATTCCCCAGATTGTTAAAAAACAAAAATTTTCTTTTTTTCTTTTTTTTTTCGTTAGATTAGATCGTACCTTAGGCTTTCGCCAAGGTTTCAGACAGAAAGGAAATAGAATCTTTATCTGAATACCGTCTGTTAACCAATCCTTTGGAAATTCTGTTTCTGATAATTGAACACCATTATAGGTGCATTTAACATGCATTTCCCTATTCCATTCTTTCAAATCCTCGTCCCACTCGGGGAATTGGAATAATAATATACGACCAATATTTTTAGCTATTATCAATGAGGGCAATATAATGTATTTTCTAAGAAAAGATTGCGTTATTAACATTGAACCCCTTATTGCTTGAGCAAATATAATGGTATCCCAAGTTTCGGATATTGCTATCCGTATCCGTTTATTTTCCTCTTTCTTTTCCTTGTATTTTTTCCCCTTTTCTTTTGTCTCTTCTTCACATTCGGAAATTCTCAATTCTGGTTCTCTTCTCAGCCAATTCCTAAAAATGATATTTCTCATTTCAGATATATCAAAAGAAGAGAAAAAAAATGTTTTGTCTATTCGATCCAAAAAAAGTGCAGAATGCATATTTGCTTGAAACATTTCCCAAGTAACTGTTTTACGTCTTTGAGCACGCATGGATCCTTTGATTATATCCCGACGAAAATCGGATTGTTGTGAGTAACGTATTAAAGCTACTTCTTCCACTTCATCATTATTACTAATACTATTATTAGTAGTAATAGAATTGGTAT